GGATTAGCTCACTTTTCTGTAGGTTATATATTCACTTATGCGGCTTTCTTGATTGCCTCCACGTCGGGCAAATTCGGTTAATTATTTATGTATTCTATCCGCAATAATATGTTTTTTTAATAAAAAAAAAGGTATGCACTCTTATATTTATTTCTACATCTAGGATCCGATTTGTATCATTATCATTGATAATAAGAGGAACTAAAGCATTATGGCAAAGAAAAGTTTGATTTATAGGGAGAAGAAGAGGCAAAAATTGGAACAAAAATATCATTTGATTCGTCGATCCTCAAAAAAGGAAATAAGTCAGATTCCGTCGCTAAGTGAGAAATGGAAAATTCATGGAAAATTACAATCCCCACCGCGCAATAGTGCACCTACACGTCTTCATCGACGTTGCTTTTCGACCGGAAGACCGAGAGCTAACTATCGAGACTTTGGACTATCTGGACACATCCTTCGGGAAATGGTTCAGGCATGTTTGTTGCCAGGGGCAACAAGATCAAGCTGGTAAGGATTTGAGTATCCCTTAATTTTTCTATTTTTTTCTATAATCGATGAGGCCCCTTTACCATTCTGTCTAAATAGGCTATTCTATTTGTACAGATATGTAATAGGGGCGCATTCAATTCTTCTTTGTTTAGTCCAAGTTTTTTTGTTTAATCGCGGGGTAGAGCAGTTTGGTAGCTCGCAAGGCTCATAACCTTGAGGTCACGGGTTCAAATCCTGTCTCCGCAACATTTTTTTTCAACAAATGTAAGTTTTATTCTATTAACTAGTCATTAATTAATACTTGTCTTTTGGGACGCGAGGAAAAAATTACTCTATTGCCAGGTCAACTATACCGAATATTTTATCTTTTTCAATCCATTTATATTTGGGCGGATAGCGGGAATCGAACCCGCGTCTTCTCCTTGGCAAAGAGAAATTTTACCATTCGACTATATCCGCTTTTTTTTGCCTTCTTGATAATAAATTTATGGATAATATTTGTTCAAAGCTAGACGAGATACACTCTTTGGTTTGGGGTCATTTCATAAAATTCTACCAACAAATCAATTCAATTAACAATTCGATTAATATATAATATATATTTATTATATATTAATAATATATTTATTCTATATATTGGTATTGAATTTCATATTCAAAAAAATATTATTCTATATTTCCATAAAATATTATTTTCTATATTTATATTAGATATCAATTTTTGATTAGTTTTTTTATTTAGTTATTTATTACTATTTCATATTTATATTATTTAAATTTAGTAAATTGATATTTATTAATATTTTATTCATATTTTACTCAAGTTACAGAAGTTCGACCCCCCCCCCTCTAATTTTTTGTTTTATTTATTTGCATTTTATGGACTTATATTGAATTTGAATGTGTAATTAATGGAATGGGAGGGGTCATCTCATTTTTGGATCTGCAACGAATGAATTCAAGAGATAAGAGAATTAAGGATACCCACCAAGAAGACTAATCCAATCCATAAAGATGTACCAGAAAATACAACATTTTTGTTACTCGACCAACCATCAGGAGACGCAAATACAACGGGTACACTAATAAGTAAGATTGATGAAGTAATAATTAATGCAAAAACAGCCAATTGGAAAGCAATAGTCATGTTTTTAATCCTCCAAGCTATTAACAAAAGAATATACACCATTTAATCCTCTTACCCACTAAAAATTTTATAATAAATAAAGGGATTTTATCATGAATCCGTTGATTCAAGATGACTTATTTCCAACTTCTTTTTACCACTTTTATTCTATTCGGACATGAAGTTAAAGATTCTTTTTGACTTCACAAACGGGTATACTGGAGCGTGTATCTCATTTATTTATATAGACAGATTGATAGACCTATAAAGAAAGTCACACCCCATATCTTTCTCTACATAGTGATCGTATTAACTCATAGGGCTATGTTCTATTTGTCGAAAAAAAAATAAAATATAAATTATCTTTCGGAGAGATGGCCGAGTGGTTGATGGCTCCGGTCTTGAAAACCGGTATAGTTCATAAAAATAACTATCGAGGGTTCGAATCCCTCTCTCTCCTTTTGTTGGATGAATATATGTTTTTCTTTATTGGCTTTTTTTACTTCTTAGCATCATAAATAAAGGAGAATGGCTCGGCTGGATAGTATAGCCGAGCCAGAAAAAATTAGATTGAATTGCAAGAAATAAAGAAGACTTTTTAATATGAACCGATTTTTACTTTCCTTTTTTAACTACTACTTTAGTTAAGAGGAGTCATGGAAAGAACAGGTTCAAAATCACGATCAATTCCTTTTTCAAATCCTGCTGCCGCTGCTCGAGCCCTTCCCGCGTGCCATAAATGACCCACGAATAGGAAGAATCCTAGAACAAAATGAGAGGTAGATAACCAACTTCTCGGAGAGACATAATTGACTGCATTGATCTCAGTAGCTACGCCCCCTACAGAATTTAAGGAACCTAAGGGAGCATGAGTCATATATT